TTTTTTTGGGAGGTCTACATCCATTATGTGGCATAGGTGTTACATCACGTACGAAACTTAATAGTATACCACTTCTACGAATAGCCCGTAATGCTGCGTCTCTTCCGAGACCAGGACCTTTTATCATAACTTCTGCTCGTTGCATACCTTGATCTACTACAGTACGAATAGCATCTAAAGCGGCTGCTTGCGCAGCATAGGGTGTTCCCCTTCTTGTGCCTTTGAATCCAGAAGTACCGGCGGAGGCCCAAGAAACCACTCGACCTCGTACATCTGTAACAGTTACAATGGTATTGTTGAAACTGGCTTGAACATGAATAACTCCTTTTGGTATTCTACGTCCAGTCTTACGTAAATTAATACGCCCATTCCTACGCGAACCAATTCTTTGTATAGGTTTTGCCATATTTTATCATCTCATAAATATGAATCAGAAATATATAAAAAGATATGGAGATATCCATTTTATGTTAAAACAAATCTTTTATTTTTACATAACCCTTCTTTGAGAAACTTTAGAAAGATTATCCTTGTCTCTGTTTATGTCTCGGATTGGAACAAATCACTATAATTCGTCCGCGCCTACGGATCAGTCGACATTTTTCACAAATTTTACGAACAGAAGCCCTTATTTTCATATTTCTTACTCCTTACTTTAATTTTGAATCTATTCCTTGGAAAAAAATAAGTCTCTTGTTTTTTTTTTTGCTTCAAATTGTATCTTTGATGAAAGGGGTTTTTCAAAAAGAATCTATCTAATCGTTCGAATCTTTGTTCCGAAGTCTATAAATTATACGTCCCCTGGTTGAATGAATAATATTGCCTTATTTCTATTTTGATTCTATCCCTCGGCAGTGTTTGTATCAAACTGCGCCGGATCTTCCCCGAAATATAACCTAGAATTAGATCTTCATTATATAAAATATAAACGGATTCGGAGAGCATACCATTGAGAAATGATTCAGTAATTAAACCTTCATGAATCATTTTTTTTTCATTCCAGGAAACCCTTTTGAAGTATCAACTAATGGAGGAAGAGTTATATAACTCACCTTTCCTCTCTATTTCACAAATAAGAAGTTAGAGATAAAATTAGGATACCAGAGGAGGATCACCATATATAACACAAAATTTCTCCTCCCATTTTTTCTAGTCTAGCTTCTCGATCTGTCATTATGCCTCGAGAAGTGGAAAGAATTACAATTCCCATTCCACCTAAAATCTTAGGAATTTTTTTATAGTTGGAATAAATTCGTAGACCGGGTCGACTGATACGTTTTAAAATCGTTTTATATATTCCTTTCCTAGTTCTTTTATGGCGTAAGGTTGAAACCAAGAAATTTTGATTACTTTCCTGATGTTTCCGAACATTTTCAATAAAACCCTCTCGTAGGAGTATTTTAACAATGTTTTCGGTGATATTTGTGGATACTATTCGAACCGTTCCATTTTTACTCATGTTAGCATTTCTTATAGAAGTTATTATATCAGCAATAGCGTCTCTGCCCATGACGAATTATAATTATTGGTGCTTCCGAATTTTGATATAATCAACATGTTTTTTTATTTGAATACTTCAAAGTATTCATTATTTAATGAAATTTGAAATTTATTATTCAATTAATTATTAAATTTAGTAAAAGTATATGCGTGAGACACAATCTATTAATTGGGTTTATTTCAAATATCCTACTAGAACAATATCCTAATTTGATCTATGACTATGAGTCTTTATAATACCTCGGGAGCTAATGAAACTATTTTAGTAAAATTCAACTGTCTCAATTCCCGAGCAATCGCCCCAAAAACTCGAGTTCCTTTTGGATTTCCTTCTTGATCAATGACAACCGCTGCATTGTCATCATATCGTATTATCATACCGTTGTCACGTTTGAGTTCTTTACATGTACGTACAATTACAGCTCTTATTACTTCTGACCTTTCTAGAGGCATATTGGGCACTGCTTCTTTAATTACAGCAACAATAACGTCACCAATATGAGCATATCTATGATTACCAGCTCCTATGATTCGAATACACATTAATTCTCGTGCTCCACTGTTATCTGCTACATTCAAAAGGGTCTGAGGTTGAATCATATCATTTTTATTTGAATTTTTTATTTCAATGCAAAGAATGAGGAAAAAGAAGAAATAGTATTTGTCTAGAAATAAAGAAACTCGTGGTTGTTTTTTCATCCCTTTTTTATATTTAGTTTTACATCCCTATCCTGAAATAACAAATTGAGTTTTTATAGGCATTTTGCACGCAGCTATTGAAATTGCTGCTCTGGCTACAGTTTCTGAGACTCCGCCCATTTCGTAAAGTATTCGACCGGGTTTAACAACAGATACCCAATATTCGGGAGATCCTTTTCCCGACCCCATACGTGTTTCTGCGGGCCTTACTGTAATAGGTTTATCGGGAAAAACACGTACCCATATTTTTCCACCACGACGTGCATATCGTGTCATTGCTCTTCGTCCTGCTTCTATTTGTCTAGCAGTAATCCAAGCGGGTTCAAGTGCCTGAAGAGCATATCTGCCGAAGCAAATATGATTACCCCGGCAAGATATTCCTTTCATTCTTCCTCTATGTTGCTTACGAAATCTGGTTCTTTTGGGGTTATAGTTGATGGTTTTTTCCCACCTCTACTACAGAACCGGACATGAGAGTTTCTTCTCATCCAGCTCCTCACGAATGAAAGGATTCGATAATATTACAGATGCACATGTATTTAATAACTAATACATTAAACTAAGTAATGGGATTTATTGATATTATATTTCATTTATTAGATAAGAAGCTGTATATACGGTTAGATTTTTCTATTTCTAGATATAGATAATGTTTCCTTTTTATACCGGATCCTTATTTTTTTTTTTTTTACTTTTCTTTTAAAAAATTATTGAATCAAGACAATAAATATTGGAATCCAATAAATAAGAAATAAGGGTTTCGCGGGCGAATATTGACTCTTTCCTTTTCCGGCTTTATTCGTAGGATCAATCCACAACCTCTCCGAGTAAAAAAAAAATTTGTTCTTGGTTCATTCCGCCATCCCGCCTGCTCAATCATTTGGATTCTTTTAAATAGAATCCTATTCCTATATAGTCACAGGTTTCGTCGTTCCTATAGCTTCTCCATTAATGATTAGGCCTGAACTCTGCAATGGAGCTCTCAACAAAATCTGTTTCCGAGTCAATCTCCTCAGTTTCTATTAACCGGAAGCTCTTTATTATTTATATATCATTTATTATTTATATATCAATCGATACAATATTAAACAATATTAAAACAATATGAAATTAATGCTTTATTACACTGCCTTTTATTTATATGAGGTAATTCATAGACCATACATATTGGAATTATATATCATTGAAATTTTTGTTCTCTCTTTCTATCACCTTTCCATTTATCCGCATCCCTTTTTTTTTATTTAAAATCCACAATCATATTTTTTTGTTATGGAACAATTCCAGTTGTTACAACTATATGATTGATCCAGTCATATAGTGACTGTTTTTGGGATCTCGACAATATGAAGCAATAAGTTAGTTATTAGTTTTTAATTTTTTTTTTATTTTTTATATTTATATATAGTAGTTGTAGTTATTGAATTCATATTAGGAATCAGTCTTTTTTTGATCCTACTAAAAACTCTAAAGAAAAAACTAACGAGTCACGCACTAAGCATAGCAATTATAAAAAAAAAAGGTTAATTTCTTTTTTATTCAACCTTATAGAATTTGAATTATTTTATTTTTTTGATTTAACAGAAAAACAGAAAAAGTTTCTAGTTTTTTGTTCTATATATCACTATATTACTGGATAGAATGACAAGATAAATAAAGGTCTATTATTCTTCATCTACAAATATCCAAATTTTGAGGCCTAGTACTCCATGGATAGTTCGAATTGTATAGGAACAATGATCAATTTTAGCGCGAATTGTTTGTAGAGGAACCCTACCTTCTCTGATCCATTCGACACGTGCAATTTCTTTTCCGTCAATACGTCCTGCAATTTGTATTTGAATTCCTTTTGTATCTGTTTGTTCAGTTAATTCAATAGCTCTTTTCATTGCCTTTCGAAATGAAACTCTATTTCTTAATTGAGAAGCCATATATTCTGCAAGAATATTGGGGTCTCCATAAGGTTTTTCTATTCGTGTGATAGCAATGTTGATTCTTCGGTTCACAGAACGAAATTCTTTTTGTACATTCATCTGTAATTCTTCGATTCCTCGTGTTCGGCCCTCTATTAATAAATTTGGGAATCCAATATGGATTAGAACCTGGATTAAATCAATTCTTTTTTGAATTTCTATACGCGAAATTCCAATTCCTTCGAAACCTGAGGATATTCTTTTATTTTTTTGTACATAGTTCTTTATACAATTCCGTATTTTCTCATCTTCTTGTAGACCTACAGAAAAATTTTTTGGTTGTGCGAACCAAAAGGAATGATGATTTTGGGTTGTACCAAGTCTGAAACCAAGCGGATTTATTTTTTGTCCCATATTTTTTATTATATTATCTTTCCATCTATATTTTTTCTAAATATGAATCTAAATCTTAAATTCATCGAAAGATAATTTTGATTTATCTTTTAATACAATTGTTATATGACAAGTCGGCCTTTTTATCGGATAACTACGTCCTCGAGCTCTAGGTCTTAATTTTTTCACAAAAGAACCTCCATTGACTTCGGCTTTACTAATGAATAAATCGGTTTCGTTCAAACCCATATTATGACTAGCGTTTGCTGCTGCGGAATAAACCAATTTTAAAATGGGATAAGATGCTCGATAAGGCATAAGTTCCAATATCATAAGCGTTTCCTCATAAGAACGACCGCGAATCTGATCAATTACTCTTTGCGCTTTGAAAACAGACATACATATATGTTGAGCTAAAACTTTTACTTCTCCACTCGCATTTGAGTTCTTTTTCTTTATCATAAGGTTATCTCCCGCCAATGAATGATAAGTATCTATTTTTTTTCCAAATTAACGACGAGATTTATTATCGTTTCTCGCATGTCTCGCGAAAGTCAGAGTCGGCGCGAATTCTCCCAATTTGTGACCTACCATACGATCTGTTATATAAATAGGTAAATGTTCCTTTCCATTATGAATAGCGATTGTATGGCCAATCATTTTGGGTATAATGGTAGATGCCCGAGACCAAGTTACTATTATTTCTTTCTCTTCCCTCATGTTGAGTTTTTCAATTTTTCTTGATAAATGATTAGCTACAAAAGGGTTTTTTTTTAGTGAACGTGCCACAGCTGATTACTCCTTTTTTTACATTTTAAAGATTGGCATTCTATGTCCAATAGAATATCTCGATCTAAGTATGAAGGTAAGAATAAATACAATAATGATGAATGGAAAAAAGAGAAAATCCTTTAGCTAGATAAGGGGCGGATGTAGCCAAGTGGATCAAGGCAGTGGATTGTGAATCCACCACGCGCGGGTTCAATTCCCGTCGTTCGCCCATCACATTATTTCAAATTCAAAAAATTCTATTTTCAATATTCCTATTTACGGCGACGAAGAATAAAACTATCACTATATTTTTTCCTTTTCCGACTTCTTCTTCCAAGCGCAGGATAACCCCAAGGAGTTGTGGGTTTTTTTCTACCAATTGGGGCTTTCCCTTCCCCACCTCCATGGGGATGGTCTACAGGGTTCATAACTACTCCTCTTACTACAGGACGCTTACCTATCCAACACTTCGATCCGGCTCTACCCAAACTTTGTTGATTCACCCCAACATTACCCACTTGTCCGACTGTTGCTAAGCAGTTTTTGGATATCAAACGGACCTCCCCGGATGGTAATCTTAATGTGGCTGATTTACCCTCTTTTGCGATCAGTTTCGCTACAGCGCCCGCCGCTCTAGCTAATTGTCCACCCTTTCCAAGCGTGATTTCTATGTTATGTATGGCCGTGCCTAAGGGCATATCGGTTGAAGTAGATTCTTCTTTTAAAAACCCCTTCCCAAACTGTACAAGCTTCTTCCAAAGCATACGGCTTTCTAGATGTATATGATGATATCTAGACAGATGGATCTTTATCTTATATGAATCGTATGATGAAGTACCACATGAGTGGATATATAGGAATCCAAATCTGCCGAATCACTCATGTATGATCTTCTACATCCTAGGTCTCCCCGTTCCATCATCTGGCTTATGTTCTTCATGTAGCATTCAGACCGAATGACTCTATGAAATTACGTCGATACTTCCACATATTACGGGTAACGTAGGAGACATCTCTATTTTTCCCCGGGGGGATCTTTATAATTACCACTGCTTAGCTTTCAATTCGCCTCTGACCATCAAATTAAATGTGAATAACCCGTCCTCCTCTCTTTGAAACAAGGGGCGCTTCCGGTTCTGTGCGTGCTTCAAACAATTTTGTCTTCTCCATATTACCATATCTCTAGAGTCAATAATTTTCTATGAGGAACTACTGAACTCAATCACTTGCTGCCGTTACTCAACAGTTTTCTGTTGAGGTCTATCCCATAGAGGTACTCAAATTGGATCAGTGATTGATTTCTAGGTTTCATCGTAAACCTAATTGGTTACTTCCAATTACGTAAATCAATAGTTCAAACCGCACTCAAAGGTAGGGCATTTCCCATTGATATAGGGACTTCTGTACCAGAAATAATGGTATCTCCAATTATAGCCCCTCTGGGGTGTAAAATATATCTTTTCTCGCCATCCCCATAATGTATGAGACAAATGTATGCATTTCGATTAGGGTCATATTCTATGGTTACGATTCTACCAGATATGTCTTTTTCATTCCGTTGAAAATCGATTTTACGGTATAGACGCTTATGACCTCCCCCTCTATGTCTTGCGGTAATGATTCCTCTGGCATTACGACCTTTACCACAATGATGCTGTCCACAGATCAAATTATTTCGTGGATTGGATTTCATTTGACTGTCTATGGCTCTATTACGTGTGCTCGGGGTAGAAGTTTTGTATAAATGTATCGCCGTGTTATTAAGTATTTTGCTTTACGTTCTTTTCTCTATAAGAGGTGGAATAGAATAACCCGGTTGAAGCGTAATGATCATACGTCTGTAATGCATTGTATGTCCCATAATAGGTCCTATTCTTCTACCCTTTCCTGGGAGTCGATGACTATTCATAGCTATTACCTTGACACCAAAGAAGAGTTCGACCCAATGCTTTATTTCTGTCCTAGTTGATCCTGATTCGACATTAGAAGTATATTGATTGTTCCCCAATAACCGAATACTTTTTTCTGTAAATACTGCATATTTGATTCCATCCATAACTCCATTTTCTTCCCTATGAGTTCCAGTATCGATAAGAATTCTAGTTCTTACTGTTCATATGTTATGGTATGAATATACCATACCAATTCGTTATGTATGGATGATGAGATTCCATTGATACAGAGCCAATTCCAATAGACTTATTGAACGTTCCCATTGGCGTGCATCCAGCAGGAATTGAACCTACGAATTTGCCAATTATGAGTTGGGCGCTTTAACCATTCAGCCATGGATGCTTAACAGGGCTCATTGTACATCGTGAATAACCAAATTCCAATTGAAATGAAATCTTTAGGAGGAATCAATGAAAATCTTTAGGAGGAATCAATGAAACGATATCAATTCAAATCCTGGATCTTCGAATTGAGAGAGATATTGAGTGAGATCAAGAATTCTCACTATTTCTTAGATTCATGGATCAAATTCGATTCAGTGGGATCTTTCACTCACATTTTTTTCCACCAAGAACGTTTTATGAAACTCTCTGACCCCCGAATTTGGAGTATCCTACTTTCACGTGATTCACAGGGTTCAACAAGCAATCGATATTTCACGATCAAAGGTGTAGTACTGCTTGTAGTAGTGGTCCTTATATCTCGTATTACCAATCGAAAGATGGTCGAAAGAAAAAATCTCTATTTGATGGAGCTTCTTCCTATACCTATGAATTCCATTGGACCCATAAATGAGACATTGGAAGAATCTTTTTGGTCTTCCAATATCAATAGATTGATTGTTTCGCTCCTGTATCTTCCAAAAGAGAAAAAGATTTCTGAGAGTTGTTTCATGGATCCGCAAGAGAGTACTTGGGTTCTCCCAATAAATAAAAAGTGTATCATGCCTGAATCGAACCGGGGTTCGCAGTGGTGGAGGAACCGGATCGGAAAAAAGAGGGATTCTAGTTGTAAGATAGCTAATGAAACCGTAGCTGGAATTGAGATCTCATTCAAAGAGAAAGATAGCAAATATCTGGAGTTTCTTTTTTTATCCTATACGGATGATCCAATCCGCAAGGACCATGATTGGGAATTGTTTGATCGTCTTTCTCCGAGGAAGAAGCGAAACATAATCAACTTGAATTCGGGACAGCTATTCGAAATCTTAGGGAAAGACTTGATTTGTTATCTCATGTCTGCTTTTCGTGAAAAAAGACCAATTGAAGGGGAGGGTTTCTTCAAACAACAAGGAGCTGAGGCAACTATTCAATCAAATGATATTGAGCACGTTTCCCATCTCTTCTCGAGAAACAAGTGGGGTATTTCTTTGCAAAATTGTGCTCAATTCCATATGTGGCAATTCCGCCAAGATCTCTTCGTTAGTTGGGGGAAGAATCAGCACGAATCGGATTTTTTGAGGAACGTATCGAGAGAGAATTGGATTTGGTTAGACAATGTGTGGTTGGTAAACAAGGATTGGTTTTTTAGCAGGGTACGGAATGTATTGTCAAATATTCAATATGATTCCACAAGATCTATTTTCGTTCAAGTAACGGATTCTAGCCAATCGAAAGGATCCTCTGATCAATCCAGAGATCATTTCGATTCCATTAGAAATGAGGATTCAGAATATCACACATTGATCGATCAAACAGAGATTCAGCAACTAAAAGAAAGATCGATTCTTTGGGATCCTTCCTTTCTTCAAACGGAACGAACAGAGATAGAATCAGATCGATTCCCGAAATGCCTTTTTGGATCTTCCTCAATGTCCCGGCTATTCACGAAACGCGAGAAGCAGATGAATAATCATCTGCTTCCGAAAGAAATCGAAGAATTTCTTGGGAATCCTACAAGATCAATTCGTTCTTTTTTCTCTGACAGATGGTCAGAACTTCATCTGGGTTCGAATCCTACTGAGAGGTCCACTAGAGATCAGAAATTTTTGAAGAAAAAACAAGATGTTTCTTTTGTCCCTTCCAGGCGATCGGAAAATAAAGAAATGGTTGATATATTCAAGATAATTACGTATTTACAAAATACCGTCTCAATTCATCCTATTTCATCAGATCCGGGATGTGATATGGTTCCGAAGGATGAACCAGATATGGACAGTTCCAATAAGATTTCATTCTTGAAAAAAAATCCATTTTTGGATTTATTTCATCTATTCCATAACCGGAACAAAGGGGGATACACGTTACACCACGATTTTGAATCAGAAGAGAGATTTCAAGAAATGGCAGATCTATTCACTCTATCAATAACCGAGCCGGATCTGGTGTATCATAGGGGATTTGCCTTTTCTATTGATTCCTACGGGTTGGATCAAAAAAAATTCTTGAATGAGGTATTCAACTCCAGAGATGAATCGAAAAAGAAATCTTTATTGGTTCTACCTCCTCTTTTTTATGAGGAGAATGAATCTTTTTATCGAAGGATCGGAAAAAAATTGGTCCGGATCCACTGCGGGAATGATTTGGAAGATCCAAAACTAAAAACAGCGGTATTTGCTAGCAACAACATCATGGAGGCAGTCAATCAATATAGATTGATCCGAAATCTGATTCAAATCCAATATAGCATCTATGGGTACATAAGAAATGTATCGAATCGATTCTTTTTAATGAATAGATCCAATCGCAACTTCGAATATGGAATTCAAAGGGATCAAATAGGAAATGATACTCTGAATCATATAACTATAATGAAATATACGATCAACCAAC